TCATCTCTATGGGATTAGATCCCGAGTTATTGCGAAGCAAAAAAAAAACACAATGAGATTATGGAAGTCAATATTCTCGCATTTATTGCTACTGCACTGTTCATTCTAGTTCCTACTGCTTTTTTACTTATCATCTACGTAAAAACAGTCAGTCAAAATAATTAATTTGAATGAAATTTGAATTATTAGTTTAGTTCTTATCAATGATTGAAGAAATGAAAGAAAGGGATTCAAACTCCAAGTCTGAAATTAAGTGAAATGATCGGGCTGGAATCAGAAGTGTCTGAGATAGTGTGTAGAAAGAACTATATATAGTTCTTTCTACACACTATCTAGTATACTATTTCTTTATATTAATATATATATTACATAGTAAAAGAAAGGTGAAATGCTTGACTTGATATGTGGATCGCTTAATGAAAGAAAGATCTAATTTGATTATGTGTAGGACCTCGACTTCCGCGGACAACTACTAGTTGCTTCCGGTAGAAAGTATGTATCGCCATAATAAGAGAATTACTTTCTCTTAGACTTAGAACAGTAAAAGTAAAGAAAAAAAAACACACAGGGATTGGTTTTCTCATTGTAATATCCATAATTCTGGTAAAAGCCGGTTCATCAAAATAGAATATTTAGGAATAATTTGGTTGGAAGTGGAAGAAATTTCCTATCATGCGTAGATTTTATTTTCTAAATATAAATATAACTATGGTAATCATTCATTGTTTGATAGAATGGTTATTATTCATGACTGTATTCATTCCAGTATAATTTTGAAACAGAGACATTTTTGGAAGTCTTCGCAAAACGATTAATTAAACAATTGATACAATTCGATTACTCAATTAGTAGTACCCCTAGAGTCCACTCCTCCCCCATACTACGAGTGAAAGGGAAAATGTAAAGACTACCATTAAAGCAGCCCAAGCGAGACTTACTATATCCATGTAAATTATGTCCCCTATCTCTATCAAGGAATTATTCCATTATTGATCAATAATCATAGTGGAATCAATGGCGCAGAGTCAAAATAGAATTCTGACTTAAGGCGATTGATGAACCAATCCAATGAACCCAATCATAACAAATCCTATCTTATTGGATTTCTGGTAGAATCGGGAAGCATTAAGCACAAATACGATACACACAACACACCCTTTCTTAGGAAATATCAAAGGAATGCCTCTAATGTAAGATGTAGGAATAGTAAGACCTATTGTTTTGTTACCTTTCTTTCATAAACAAAAGAAAAGGCATACAAATATACCATCAAGATAGATAACTATCTATTTTCTCAGATACCTATATTTTATTTTACCTATATTTTATTTCCGATTTTTTATAAGTCTTATTGTCTTTCTGTGAAAGAATCAGGAAACGCCACTACCGCTATTACATACATTCTTTTTTTTTTGTAATCCCCCGGCAAATACAATTTTTGGTTTTTCAACGTTTTAGTTTTACTCTATAAGAATAAGAGCCGACCAACCATTCACATTGAATGTCTGGGCACTCAGAGCCTCTCGTGAGTCTGGATATCTTCAGTTCAGTCCTTTCAAAACTTCCTATAAATGGATTTCCTATCGTCCTATCCAATCTAATTCCAGACAGAGTTAGTAGACACTACCTTAGTATAGGTAGTGTAAGATAATTAGGAAGTCTTCATCGTCTTTCGTATAATCTCCTCTTCAATCCTAGGAACAAAAAAGGAGTGTCCTTTAGAAACCCTCAGATTGCGGAACAAGAATTCGTCGATTAAATCAGCAGGATAATAAATCCCAATTTGTTCATCAGGCGACACCCGGATTTGAACTGGGGATAAAGGATTTGCAGTCCCCCGCCTTACCACTTGGCCATGCCGCCAAATTCGATCAAAAATGGATAAAAATTTTATCTATATTCTATCTATATTCTATTATATATATTCTATTACTAATACTATTAAATACTAATACTATTAAAAAATTTTATCTATATTCTATTATATTTATCTATATTCTATTATATATATTCTATTACTAATACTATTACTATACTAATTACTATAATAATTAATAATTAGTCATTTTTTTTTTTTATTCAAAGAAAATGGGTAATGGTTCCTGCCCTGAATTTTTCAGTCGGAAATCTATTTTTGATTTTCTTTGAATTAGTGAACGATTCTTAAATTTGTATCTCAAATCGTATTTCCTTAATGGCATAAAGAAAATTGATTTACGACTAATCAATTCTTTTTAAAAAAGAATTGAAATCCTTTTCAATCTCAATTATAACAACATATATGTGTATATGTAAACCCCAGAACAAAAATTGTTACACAGAACAGATAGATACCGAGTTGAGTCTCTCTTATGCACATATACCTGTAGAGAATTATCGTGCTTCAATTTGTCATTGAATATCTTCTCTAATGAATAGAAAAGCGGATGAAATCGTGAATCCATTTATTTTTTTGGTACCCAATCTGATCGTAATATCATAATAATAGGCAGAAATTGGATCAATTTTTATATTCTATATAAGACTCTATAAGTGTAATGTGAGTGGCAGATTTTTTTTTTGGGGGGGGTGTTTTATCAATTCATTTCTATTTGTACCTGTCGCAAATTCTAACTTGTGCCGAAAATTATCTTCATTCCTCCATCTTGTCTCCGTTCATACATATAAAATATAGATATGGAGTTGGCTCAAATTTCATGTGATTCAGTAAACATAATATACATTCCATCATTGCTAGATCGATCCGGATGGTTAGTTCGATGAAGAGTGAGCCAATACTACAATAATGGGATTTATTCTATAAAGAGGAAACTTAAGATTAAGATGCTCCGTAATAGAAATGAGGGAATGTCCACAATACCTGGATTTAGTCAGATCCAATTTGAGGGATTTTGTAGGTTCATTAATCAAGGCTTGACGGAAGAATTGGATAAGTTTCCAAAAATTGAAGATACAGATCAAGAAATTGAATTTAAATTATTTGTGGAACGATATCAATTGGTAGAACCCTTGATAAAAGAAAGAGATGCTGTGTCTGAATCACTCACATATTCTTCTGAATTATATGTCCCCGCGGGATTAATTTGGAAAAGCGGTAGAGATATGCAAGAACAAACCGTTTTTATTGGAAACATTCCTCTAATGAATTCCCTGGGAACTTTTATAGTAAATGGAATATACAGAATTGTAATCAATCAAATATTGCAAAGCCCCGGTATTTACTACCGTTCAGAATTGGACCATAAAGAAATTTCTGTCTATACCAGTACTATAATATCAGATTGGGGAGGAAGATTAGAATTAGAAATTGATGGAAAAGAAAGGATATGGGCCCGTGTGAGTAGGAAACAAAAAATATCTATTCTAGTTCTATCATCAGCTATGGGTTCGAATCTAAGAGAAATTCTAGATAATGTTTGTTACCCTGAGGTTTTCTTGTCTTTCCCGAATGATAACGAGAAAAACACGATTGGTTCAAAAGAAAATGCTATTTTGGAGTTTTATCAACAATTTGCTTGTGTAGATGGGGATCCAGTATTTTCTGAGTCCTTATGTAAGGAATTACAAAATAAATTTTTTCAACAAAGGTGTGAATTAGGAAAGATTGGTCGACGAAATATGAATCGGAGACTAAATCTTGATATACCTCAGAACAATACATTTTTGTTACCGCGAGATGTATTGGCTGCTACGGATCATTTGATCGGAATGAAATTTGGAATGGGCACACTTGACGATATGAATCACTTAAAAAATAAACGTATTCGTTCTGTAGCAGATCTGTTACAGGATCAATTCGGATTGGCTCTTGTTCGTTTAGAAAATGCGGTTCAAAGAACTATATGTGGAGCAATCAGACATAAATTGATACCGACTCCTGAAAATTTGGTAACTTCAACCTCATTAACAACCACTTTTGAATCGTTTTTTGGCCTACACCCCTTATCTCAAGTTTTTGATCGAACTAATCCATTGACACAAACCGTTCATGGGCGAAAGTTGAGTTATTTGGGTCCTGGAGGATTGACAGGACGAACTGCTAGTTTTCGGATACGAGATATACATCCGAGCCACTATGGGCGTATTTGCCCAATTGACACGTCCGAAGGAATCAATGTTGGTCTTATTGGATCCTTAGCAATTCATGTGAGAATTGGTCATTGGGGATCTATAGATAGTCCGTTTTATGAAATATCTGATAAATCAAAAGAGACGCAGATGATTTATTTATCACCAAGTAGAGATGAATATTATATGATAGCAGCAGGAAATTCTTTGGCCTTGAATCGGGGTATTCAGGAAGAACAGGTTGTTCCAGCTCGATATCGTCAAGAATTCCTAAGTATTGCATGGGAACAGATTCATCTTAGAAGCATTTTTCCCTTCCAATATTTTTCTATTGGAGCTTCCCTTATTCCTTTTATCGAGCATAATGATGCAAATCGGGCTTTAATGAGTTCTAATATGCAGCGCCAAGCAGTTCCGCTTTCTCGGTCCGAGAAGTGCATTGTTGGGACTGGGCTGGAACGCCAAACGGCTCTAGATTCAGGGCTTTCAGTTATAGCCGAACACGAGGGAAAGATCATTTATACGGATACTCACAAGATTGTTTTCTCAAGTAATGGTGACACTATAAACATTCCATTAGTTATGTATCAATGTTCTAACAAAAACACTTGTATGCATCAAAAACCTAAGGTTCAACGAGGTAAATACATTAAAAAGGGACAAATTTTAGCGGACGGTGCGGCTACGGTTAGCGGGGAACTCGCCTTAGGAAAAAACGTATTAGTAGCTCATATGCCATGGGAAGGTTACAATTCTGAAGACGCAGTACTAATTAGCGAACGTCTGGTATATGAAGATATTTATACTTCTTTTCACATCCGAAAATATGAAATTAAGACTCATGTGACAAGCCAAGGTCCTGAAAGAATCACTAAAGAAATACCGCATTTAGAGGCTCATTTACTCCGCAATTTAGACAGAAATGGAATTGTGATGCTGGGATCTTGGATAGAAGCAGGTGATATTTTAGTAGGTAAATTAACGCCTCAAACAGCGAACGAATCCTCGTATGCCCCCGAGGATAGATTATTACGAGCCATACTTGGCATTCAGGTATCCACGGCAAAAGAAACTTCTTTAAAACTACCTATAAGTGTAGGTGGAAGGGGTCGCGTTATTGATGTGAGATGGATCCAGAAAAAGAAAAAAGGGGATTCTAGTTATAATTCAGAAATAATTCGTGTATATATTTCACAGAAACGTGAAATCAAAGTAGGTGATAAAGTCGCTGGAAGACATGGGAATAAAGGTATCATTTCTAAAATTTTGCCTAGACAAGATATGCCCTATTTGCAAGATGGAACAACTGTTGATATGGTCTTCAACCCATTAGGAGTACCCTCACGAATGAATGTGGGACAGATATTTGAATGCTCACTCGGGTTAGCTGGGGATCTTCTAAAGAGACATTATAGAATAGCACCTTTTGATGAGAGATATGAGCAAGATTCGTCGAGAAAACTAGTGTTTCCTGAATTATATGAAGCCAGTAAACAAACAAAAAATCCATGGGTATTTGAACCCGAGTATCCGGGAAAAAGCAGAATATTTGATGGAAGAACAGGAGATCCTTTTGAACAGCCTGTTCTAATAGGAAAGTCCTATATCCTGAAATTAATTCATCAAGTTGATGATAAAATCCATGGGCGTTCCAGTGGACATTACACACTTGTTACACAACAACCCCTTAGAGGAAGGGCCAAGCAAGGAGGACAACGAGTAGGAGAAATGGAAGTTTGGGCTCTAGAGGGATTTGGTGTTGCTCATATTTTACAAGAGATGCTTACTTATAAATCTGATCATATTAGAACTCGTCAAGAAGTACTTGGTGCTACGATCATTGGAGGAACACTACCTAACCCAGAGGATGCTCCAGAATCTTTTCGATTGCTCGTTCGAGAACTACGGTCTTTGGCTCTGGAACTGAATCATTTCCTTGTATCTGAGAAGAATTTCCAGATCAATAGGAAGGAAGCTTGATCTGAATGAATCAGAATTTCTATTCTATGATCGATCGGTATAAACATCAACAACTTCGAATTGGACCAGTTTCTCCTCAACAAATAAAGGCTTGGGCCAACAAAATCCTACCTAATGGAGAGATAGTTGGAGAGGTGACAAAACCCTATACTTTTCATTACAAAACCAATAAACCGGAAAGAGATGGATTGTTTTGTGAAAGAATCTCTGGACCTATAAAAAGTGGAATTTGTGCTTGTGGAAATTATAGAGTAATCAGGGCTGAAAAAGAAGACCCGAAATTTTGTGAACAATGTGGGGTGGAATTTGTGGATTCTCGGATACGAAGATATCAAATGGGATACATCAAACTCGCATGTCCAGTGACTCATGTGTGGTATTTGAAACGTCTTCCTAGTTATATTGCGAATCTTTTAGATAAACCTCTTAAGGAATTAGAAGGCCTAGTATACTGCGATGTGTGATTTGATCGAAATTTTCATTTTACAGATTCATAATAAGAAACTGTCATCCCATTCAATCTGATTGGGATGCCCCCGATTCTGACATGTGTCTTTGGAGGAGTAACATGAAGCTCAGAATTATGGGCGTATTCAATACTTCCAAATGGAAGGGGTATTGATCCATGGCCGATTCCGTAAGAGATAAATAGGAATTGCTCGTTATACCTCGTGAAAAAAAAAGACCAATTCTACGAATTGGCTATTCCGTTTCTTTTAGAGAGAAGTTCTGTTCAAGCAAACAAATATGGCATGGTGACAGGAGTCTATCTATCGCATATATGCTTCAAGGGGCATTACGGCATAACCATCGAGGTGAGTGGGGGCCTAAAAGATCGAATGGAACGATATATAGACAAGTAAATCCCTTATGAATCCCAAAATATTCCTTTAAGAGGATTCATTATTTGAGGGGAAGTAGACTACTCAATAATTTCACATTTCCATTTGAAAGTAATTCAGAAAGTTGTTAAAGTCAAAAAAGAATGAATCAATGAAAGATTGGTCCTTACTGGGAACTTGAGTAAGGAGTAGCTTTTTGTAGGGTTTTTTTGAACAAAGTTTAAAAATAAGAACCCCTTTCTTTATTTGGTATAACTACTTTAGCCGGATGAGAGGAAACCTTCACGTCCGATTTTTTAGGGGGGAATCCCATTCGATGGGAACCTATCTCGATTTTTCTTTTGCTAGGCCCGTAGTAAAAAAACCTACTTTCTTACGATTACGAGGTTCATTCGAATATGAAATCCAATCCCGGAAATACAGTATCCCGCTTTTTTTTACTACCCCAGGTTTTGAGACATTTCGAAATCGAGAAATCTCTACAGGAGCAAGTGCTATCAGAGAACAATTAGCCGATTCTGATTTGCGAAGTATTATAGATAATTCATTGGTAGAATGGAAGGAATTAGGAGACGAGGAGTCCACTGGAGATGAATGGGAAGATAGAAAA